TCTGATTGGTTAGTCAAGCATGAGCTAGTTCATAGATCTTTGGGCTTCGATTGCCGAGGAATAGAGACTTTACAAATAAAAACCGAGGATTGGTACTCCATTGCTGTCATTTCATATGTATATGGTTACAATTATTTACGCTCCCAGTGTGCCTATGATGTAGCACCAGGCGGATTTTTAGCTAGTGTGTATCATCTTACGAGAATACAATATGGTGTAGATAAACCAGAAGAAGTATGCATAAAAGTATTTGTCCCAAAGAATAATCCTAGAATCTCGTCCGTTTTCTGGATTTGGAAAAGTGCTGATTTTCAAGAACGCGAATCTTATGATATGTTGGGAATCTCCTATGATAATCATCCACGCCTTAAACGTATCTTGATGCCTGAAAGTTGGATAGGCTGGCCCTTACGTAAGGACTATATTACCCCAAATTTTTATGAAATACAAGATGCTCATTGAATGATAAGGAAACTAATGTTCACTTATACGACACAACTCCAGATTTCATTCAAGTCAAGGATTACGTTCTGTTCTAGATGAAACAGAGTAACTGGACTCTAATTCGTATTATGGATAGGCCTAAAAAAGGCTTCATTGCTATTCCCGAATTTGGAAAAGATCATATCTATTTTGTATGAGCAGAAACAAAAAGATGAATCAAAAGAGTTCTGCACCATGAACTTTGTACCGCGTATATCACTTAGACAGACCTCGGAAAGTAACGTAAGCAAGAGTGAAGAAATAGAATAAATATAAAAGAAAAAGCGAAATTCCGAAATAAAAAGGGATTGAATTTTATTTGTACTGTGTCTGAAATGCATCCTGTCTATTCCTATCCTTTAACCCCCCTATACTTTTTTTAAGTTTTTTTAAAACTTTTTTTTGATATATATATGAAAACTTAACACTCTTTTTTGAGTGAGAGAAAGCATAATATGAACAAACAAGAAAGAAAAAAGAAACAAAAAAGGGAACATAATCCCACTTTAGTTCTTTACCATAACCATACATATATTTTTTACCCATCTCTAAAAATAGAGGTATATATCTATACGCTAGATGAATAAGTATGTATCATGCTCTTGACTATTAACGAATATATATCCTGATCTGTCTCGATTAATTTGTATGAATATCTATCCGATATATTATTCATGTGTCAGGAACCAGATTTGAACTGGTGACACGAGGATTTTCAGTCCTCTGCTCTACCAACTGAGCTATCCCGACCATTTCCCGTGCATCATCCTATCCTAGTAGAGTATTTGTATCCATGTCAATTAAAGGGACTAAATCTAAATAAAGTAAAGTATTAAAAAATTTTATCTAATAAATGTAAGGATAATGATATGGACTGTGAATGATTCAATAATAGAGATTCCTTGCCCATATATGTTCATTTGTACGGATATCGTATCTATCCAAATTGGGATAAGATCCAAAGATTTCTCTTCGGATCCATTTGTGAAAGAGTAGAGTGAATGAGAAAGAAAGATAGTGAATTTTGTTTGAACCACTGATGAAAAAAAAAAGATAAATAGTTAGGAAGTAAAATGGACTTTTTGTTGGGGATAGAGGGACTTGAACCCTCACGATTTCTAAAGTCGACGGATTTTCCTCTTACTATAAATTTCATTGTTGTCGGTATTGACATGTAGAACGGGACTCTCTCTTTATTCTCGTCCGATTAATCAGTTTTTCAAAAGATCTATCAAACTCTGGAATGAATGATTTGATCACTGAATATTCGATTCTTCCTTCAACTTCGATTGGAATGGATTCACAATAACTCTGAATTTTTTCTTTCATATATTTCATATATATATATATATTCGATAGATTCGGGTCGTGATTAATCGTTTGATATGTTAGTATGTATACGTACGTATTAGATATATAGGGCCGTCCTTTCTGTAATTTCGATAGAGGAATTCCAGCTACCAACACAACGTAGTCAACTCCATTCGTTAGAACAGCTTCCATTGAGTCTCTGCACCTATCCTTTTTTTATTCTAGTTTTATAAACCCTTGTTTTCTCAAAATAAAGATTTGGCTCAGGATTGCCCATTTTTAATTCCAGGGTTTCTCTGAATTTGGAAGTTACCACTTAGTAGGTTTCCATACCAAGGCTCAATCCAATCAAGTCCGTAGCGTCTACCAATTTCGCCATATCCCCTTTTGATTTGAGACCAAGATCCAGTTGGAATTCCACCCATCTCTTTCATTTATTTTGGAACCGTTGAATTCATTATATAATGATTCCCATATCGAAAAGTGTATGCTATTTGATTTTTTTGGCGATCCTCTATCAGTTTATTTCTATTGGATAAACCTTGTTTCAATCAGAAATGATTCTATCATTGATGTATCCGCAATTCAATATGGATAGATATATCCCATATATATATGTTTCTCCCTCCCTTTCTTTTTTACAGTGCGATTTGGAATACTGGAACGGTCGATATTCATTCTTCTTTTTTTTCGTCCTATCTCTTCCTTTTCCGAATGAAACCAGAAGAATGTCTCATTCTAATTTGGATTGTATCTTTATACTTATCTTATCTTTTCTTAGGACCGATCCGCTCGCTATACGCTATAATTATTGCTATAACTGCTTTACTTTAAGAAATAAATTTATTTTATATTAAGAAATAATTAGATTTTTTATAATCATAGTTTATAATTTTAAATTATCATTAATATATATATACATATTCATTAACATATATATATATATTAAAAAAAATATATAAAAAATATAAATAAAAAATATAAATATAATATAAATATAATATAATATAAATATAATGTATAAATATATAAATAAAATGTATAAAATGCATAAAAAAAAAAAGAATGTATAAATAATAATTAATGTAATTAATAGCTAATAGCCCTAAGCTAAGATCCAGCAGTTTCCTGAATTCCTATACACTATTTCTATTTGTTATACTATTTCTATTTCTGTTATGTGAGCCCGCTTAGCTCAGAGGTTAGAGCATCGCATTTGTAATGCGATGGTCATCGGTTCGATTCCGATAGCCGGCTTTTTTTTCTCTATCGATTTTTCCATGATTGATAATCTCTCCTTTTCTCAAAATGTTGGATCACCGATCTATTATGTCGTGGTAACTTGTAACTATGAATAAAAAATGGATTGGAGCAATTAGATCTCTACAGAACAAATCATAAAACGGAGCCTCAACTTCCTATATATACATATACAAAAAATCCGGATATTAATAGAATTCATTTCATTCTACTTTGCAATACTTCAGTAAATTTAGCTTTGCTTTGTTTATCCTTTAGTTCAGTCTTAATTTAAGATTTATTCTGTAAAATGAAATTTCAATAAAATAAAAAAAAAAGGAGTCTTTATGTCTCGTTATCGAGGACCTCGTTTCAAAAAAATACGCCGTCTGGGGACTTTACCAGGACTAACTAGTAAAAGACCTAAATCCGGAAGTGATCTTAAAACCCAATTGCGTTCTGGGAAAAGATCGCAATATCGTATTCGTCTAGAAGAAAAACAGAAATTGCGTTTTCATTATGGTCTGACGGAGCGACAATTAGTTAGATATGTACATATCGCTGGAAAAGCCAAAGGGTCAACAGGTCAGGTTTTACTACAACTACTTGAGATGCGTTTGGATAACATACTTTTTCGATTGGGTATGGCTTCGACCATTCCTGGAGCTAGGCAATTAGTTAACCATAGACATATTTTAGTTAATGGTCGTATAGTGGATATACCAAGTTATCGTTGCAAACCCCGAGATATTATTACTACGAAGGATAAACAAAGATCAAAAGCTCTGATTCAAAATTATATTGCTTCACCCCCCCCTGAGGAATTGCCAAAACATTTGACTATTGACTCATTCCAATATAAAGGATTAGTAAATCAAATAATAGATAGTAAATGGATCGGTTTGAAAATAAATGAGTTGTTAGTCGTAGAATATTATTCCCGCCAGACTTGAACCTAACGAAAATAACAAAGAAAGATTCAGAGAATTTTGCCCTCTTTTCGACGAAGTAAATAGATCTAAGGGCCTTGATCCGCATTTTTCTCATTCATATATTACAAATAGATCCGCAGTAGGATTTTTTTTCTTTTTTGTTCTTTCCGATATTTGTATTTTACGTACCGCAGTAATTAGGAATAGAGAATTTCTGGAATAGAGAATTTCTATCAAATAAAAGTCTTATTGCTGGAATAATGGTATCAGTTGTTATTTGATTTGATACATTGTGGTCGGTCACGTTGGTGAATTAACAGAAACGGAAAGAGAGGGATTCGAACCCTCGGTAAACAAAAGCCTACATAGCAGTTCCAATGCTACGCCTTGAACCACTCGGCCATCTCTCCTACGTAATCTTATTATTGACCAGAAACCGAGTGAATAGCGAGTCATTCATATTATTGCAGTACAGGTATGACCGATCAATGGTTCCATAGGAATAATTCCTTTAAAATTTCCTATTTCTCAACACCAACTTCTCTCATCAGCTACCCCATGGATCTATTACAAATTCATGAATCGTCCCATGGATTTTTATTTCCATTGTATGGCATGACGTATACACGTCATGTAAACAAAACGAATGGTTACTCTACTCTATTTTATCATGGAATAATTATTCTTTTTCCTCTTTGGATCATAACCAAATCAAAACTTCTAGAGTTATCAAAATCCGTAGTAAAATAAAGTCCTTGGTTATTCAACTTAGATGAAATCTTAGATGAAATAGTAATAGTTCCGTTCATTGGTATACTACGAAATTGTAATGAAATCCAATCTGATTCAAATATTTCATATCTCTCCTTGTCCAAACAAAATGGGACAATTTGAGCGGAAGGTCCACATTTTTAGAATTAGTCTGTTTTATGTTATTTCGTATTGTACAATTCCTTTGTTTGTGGGATCACTTTCCCCGAAGGGTAATGAAAAGAATTCTAATTATAGATTATAGAAAGGATTGCTAATTATGCC